TTTATTCCCCTTCCAAAAAAAATAGCGCTAGGGAAACACCAATTGAAAGAGAGAAGGTAGCAGAAGTGCTTCTAGATCTCATGGAATAAGGCAGAATTTAAAAGAAGACTTTCCATCATAGAAAAAAAAAGAAAAACAAGTATTATGAAGCTAAATGCTCTTGGATGGGCGGGGAGAGAAATCCTTTTTTTCTCTTTTATATTGAATGTAGTCTATCACTTTGAGGTCATGAGAACCTTGTGAATTGATATAAATTATGGCATGCATCTCTGAGGAGAGTGGCACGGTCAAACATCATCCCAGAAGCGAATCGGCTTACCATTGCCCAACCAAAGTCTAGCCCAAGTTCTGCCTGAAAGTCTCTCTGTATCAAATAATACCTTTATGCAGGATATTTAAGAGGTGGGTTGGTCAATCTATTTTTGCCATTGGAGAAGTACTTAGCAGAAAAATATGAGCACCATGGCTTTTTCTTTTCCTTTGGAAATCTCCATAGCAACTTCATAAGAAGGGCTGGCTTGGTTGAAGTCCACCTCCTTCGTTAAGGTGATTGAAAAAATCCAGACCATAAAAAAGATTTCATTTTGAGTATGGGATGTTAGTAAGGATGAACATGACGAGGTCTTATTGCATTACTTTTTTTTTTCAAAATATCTATCTTAATCTTGTGGCAATTTCCTCTTCAAATCACATCAAGATGAACTTTGAAGGAGTAGGGAAGGCTACTCTAGGAATTCGGATTATGGTGGGGTCATAAGAGATGGCAATGGTGCTGTCATGTGGAATTGAAGAGGTCTCCCTCTAGGGATTCAAGATGCAACCTTTGCAAAAGCAGAAACTCTCCTGCATGGCCATAGTTTTGTCCAAACTATTGATTCTTTTCAAGTCATCATATCAAACAAAAAGGGGTTCTCTTAACATGATTAGATGGGCGAATGGTAATAATCAATAACCTTGGCGCCTATGTTTTATCCTGAGAAAACATTTCTCAATATATATCTAGTTCAAATTCATCATGGGAAGAGGGAAGCGACTCATTTAGCTGACCGTCAGGCTACCTTGGGTGTTAGGCTGCAGTCTTGTAGTCAGTGGATGGGGAGTCTTCCATTCCAGAAGAGATTCCAATTTCACTTTATCCCTCACTTATCATCTCTCTGTGGGACTTGTTTCCTCTTCAACTCAGCTATAGATAGGCAACTTTTTTGAGAATGCTTCAAGGTCCCACCTTACCTTTCAAAAAAAAGTTGCCGAGCCGAAGGAGTTCTCACAAATGGAATTTCAGTACCACGGAGAAAAGCTAGCTGGATAAAGAAGATAGGGATCGCCCGCTCGGCAATGCTACCTTGGGAGGAGACAAAACACTTTAATATAACAATTGAAACTCATATTTAAAAAGCTTTTTCGATATATGAACAAGATTACTATGGAGGAGTTGGTGAACATTGTTTTGACTCATAGCTCTAAGATGACTAGCATGAATAAGCCAGCTTCAACACCACCTAGACTCTTAATCATAGACAGACTTGCACTGACCTCAACATAAAAGAAAAGGGTGAACCTGCTCTGTCTATTTGTACGCATTGGCTTAAGTCACTTCTAACCTCCCTAGACACTGCAAAGAACACATAATGAAAACAGCCTGGTCTGGTAAAGGCTGTACAAGGGAACTACGGCTATGATAAGAAAGAGTTTGGGAATGTTCCGCTTAGTTAACAAACATCGAGTTTGGAGTCGGGGCAGCATGGATACGAGACTATTGAAGTGAAGTTTGGAATCATTGTGGTTTTCTATCTTCAGATTACAAAATTGGAGAATCACCAAGGCCTTTCAGCGATTTGACGCGCCCCCCTAAGCTAGACACTTCACCTACCTGACCTCAGAGAGAATAGAATGAGTAGCCCTTGCTCTTACTAAGAGTTTGAATTGCTCTGTAGGATAGTAGGGCGAATGAATTGCATTAGTGCGATTTGGCTAGCTGAATCGCTCAGCGAACAAATCGCCTCCTTGCTCTTTGTCTAAGATTGGACTAAAGGTACCAAACCAGGCATCCTTTTATGTTGTTTTTTTTGGCTAAGAAGCCCGTAGGTTGTACGCCAGCCATACGTAAAGAAAACTGTGATGGACGCAATGCTTAGCTATTGCCGATCCCCAAGACGCCTTTGGTTGAATGTTCACACCTGATCCACCGTCTGCACTTCCTACATGTATTCCCGGAAATGGAAAGAGGAAAACTGGAATTGTAAACCCCCGGTTTGCTGTAGTCAGCCTCACGGTGTGCCTGACTGGCGAGTCTGCCGTCTCCACGGCTTTCCCTTTTGCGGGCTGCTTCTCAAGCCTTCGAGTGCCGATCTTCGTTCGCTTGGGCCGGCTCCGAGGCTCTACCCTGGCTTTTTGTTTTGTTTGGTTCCTCCCAGGGGCCCTTTATCGTATCGCGTGCGCATCTTCAAGCAATCGGGTGGGCGCCGAATACATAGACGAGGCGGTCCCGGGAATGAAAGCCCATTCCCTCGTGCTCTGGAACTCCTTCACTTCGGTTGAACAAAAAAGGTGAAATCTTGTAAAACCGTAGCGTAGGCGAAACCCGGCAGCCCGCCCAGGCCTGAGTTTGACCTTCTCCGGCCCAGGGTGGCGGGGACTTCGACTTCCTTCCCCCAGCGGGCAACAACACAGGGAGAAAGACGATCAGGATCTCACGTGTGGCAGATGTTGAAGCAAACTCCGAATCCAAGAGGTACCTACCTTAAAAAAAAAGGAAACTCACCACTCACTGGTAAAAGAGAAGAGAGAAAGGACCCATTGAAGGCCCCGGGGCCGGAATGCGGTAGGGTCTTCAAGCCAGCCCCATGCTCGATTTTCGAGATGCATGGGCCGTCTCGCGAAGATCTTCGATCCTTCGCCATCGCGAGAATCTAGCGAGCGATCGAAGAGCTATCGCTCAGCTGCTTTGCGTATTACGAAAGCTGCGGGGGCATGCTGCAAGAGCGTAGGTGAGTGGTAAGCGTAGGAGGCGTGCCCGAGGGGCAGCGGCAGCAGTGTGGTTCCAGGTGCCGTCGCGTCATTGAGATCCGCAGGGTGGCGGGGACTTCGACTGCCTTAGATCGGGTGAAGAGTCAGGGGTGGTAGGCTTAGTAGGGCTCGAACCTACAATATAACCGTTATGAGCGGTACGTTTCAACCAATTAAACTATAAGCCCCTATGGATTTCTACATGCAATTTGCTCACTTCGGGAAGAGCGGACGCAAAGGGGAGGCCTTTGCTCTATCTGCTTCTTCCTCTTCCCAGGAATGAACAATTCGATCAAAAAAATGATTTTTTGATTATTTATAGATAGATAGAGAATCTTATATATCTATTATTTATTATAATAAATAAATAAAGCAAGCGGCCCTTTCGCGACTCAAACAGCCGGTACGCTTTCCGGTTCGCAACGACTCAAACGGCGGGGGCTCTCTATTTGCTTGCAATGCCGGCTGTTCGCGTTTAGTTAAAAGTAGAAGTAGAGGGCGCCCTTTGCCCCACACTTCAAAAAAAGTCAAAAAGTCTAAAGTAAATAACAAAGTAAGACAGAAAAACTTAGTTACGGGAACCAAAGGTTAGGCCGACTACTTACTTTAGTATAGCTAAACCTAAAAAAGTTTATTCCTACCCTCAATGTTGCCAATTTCAAGAAGACTAATGTACCCTAGTGCATACAGTTGCCCTACTACTTTCTTCCTCCGATTTTTTTAGCCACTTCCGCATCTGTCGTATTCGGGAGAGCTTGCTTCGTGTCGGAGCATTTAGCAATGCCAGCAGCCTGGTGAGGGCTGGCTGTCTGGGGACAGGTTAAGGCAGGGCCCGCTGGGCTTGCTCCTCATGAGATTGGGTGAGGGAATTGGAAAGGGGCTCATAAACCAGGCGGGCGGGCGAAGGGTCACACGGAAAAGGGAAAGTGGGTGGAGGGTGCTTTTCCGCTAGAGTTGGGGGCAGGATCGTTGGGAAAGCGCTTTGTAAGTGAAGTGAGTTGAAGCAAGCAGAGTTCAGAAGGCAGCGGAGATATATTCACCTCAAGAATCAGAACGGAAAACCTTTATTTTAGTCAATTTATTCATTGTTTTGTTAAAAATGACATATACAGATGATCCTCCTTTCGATAACAGGGAGGGCAGGATGAGCTTCGGACACAAGAAAAAAAGGCGGATACTATTGGGTGCATAACATGCAGATTTCTGTCCAGAACAATGGCCTTAAAAAGAATCTAAGAGTTGAGAAGCAGCTTAGCGTTCAACCGTTACCCCTGACTCGACCTCTTCACCTTCCACCGTCTCCGCGGTTAATTACAGGTGTATGGCATTTGCTGTTGATAATGCTTTTCTCGCTACTAGTAAACAAAACCATCAACGTCTTAAGTTGAATTTGTTTGCTCTTTCTCATGCTTATATCGATAGTTTTCCTTCAATGACCAATGAGACGAGATAGAATCCCCAGAGGGAGTGAACGGAGCGATAGCGCGCAGCGAGTAGCTCTGGGTGTACGAAGCGAGCAAAGAGCAGATACCCTGCAAGCGGGGCCCCGGAAAAGGAAAAACGAAAGCCTAGGATCATGTCATTACTACTCCGCGGGAAATTGGACCGTACGAATGAAGAAGACTGACCATCTTTGGATCATCCTTTTCCTAGCCGAACGAGCGAAGCGCTTTAGTCAGGTCAGAAGATTTGAGTATACAACTATCAATGAATAGGGAGACCACAAGGTCTATCATCAAAAAGGGCGGCGCGGGGCAAGTCCAGTGGTCATACCGACGAAGCATAAGAATTATATAAGTACATAAGGAATCTTTGACAATCAACTATGGAGTACTCCGAGCCAACCACCAGTAACATTTCAACCAAACCTGGTTTCCCGAGCAAAAGCAGCACCCTTGAATTGATTTATAAATCACACGTGGATAGGGACAAAAGCCTGGACAATAGAGGGATAAGTGGGTGAGTCTACCGCTGGTGGTTTTAAGTCATCAACAAAGCAACTTATGCTTTTAGTGGATTTGCCGCCGGGTCCTAATCTCCAACTAGAAAAGAAAGTGAAACTCGATCTCGAGATGTGCCGGCCGGGATACCGCAGGCTCGGATGGAGAGAACGTGAGGCAGCGCGATTGATGGCTTTCAAAGAGGCTCTGAAAGAGAGGGATGTGTGAACATTAGCTAATGCTGGCTATCGAAATGAAAAGGGCTGTGCAATGAGATATGGTTCTCGAATAGTAAGACGGGAGGTTTGGTATTGATTTTTAGGCTGCGGAGGATTTGGATTCCAAACCTTTGTCAGCTTAGAAAGAATTCTATCGATAAGCGCTGGTTAAAGAGTTAAGCTCAATTCCCGAGAGAAGCAAGCGCTATAGAAAGAATAGCTTTGAAGCCACGTTTAGAATGGTAAGTCAAATAGGTAAGAACATACGTTTATGGCGCTGAGAAGCTTGAAGCCAAGTATTCAGCTTCTGCTGGATTATCTGCTTCTTGAAAGGCAGGCAGATCTTAATCACTGCTTTAAGTTGGTAAGGCAAGGAAGGGAGAAGAGGGAAAGTCGCTCTATTTACAATTAGAAAAAAGAATTTAGGCACAGCCTTTTCCACAGTTACAGAAGCCTTTGCCGCAGATGACCGCTTTGACATATTAGCCCGGATTACGCTTTCAAATCAATAGTTCATTGCCCGTAGTACTTCCTCTGATCTTTCTTTGAACAAGCCTAGTTACTACATGAAAATGGGGATATAGACGCTTAGTCACAAGCTCCCTTCGCCAAAGAAAAGGCTGGTCTAGGTAGGTTCAACCACTCTCACTTACTAGGAAGAAGGACGGAGACAATCTAAGACGGAAGACATTTTTGTTTGATTTGCTTTCTTAAGCCGATCCGCTGGCCCGAGTGCTTGCCTAAGCCCTTTGCATCTGTTTCCAGCTTGATATGGACCCCGGCCTGAGATTGTCATACCACTCGTTGGCAGGACCGTCGAGGGAAGGGGGAAATTGTCTCAATGGCAAAGACCCATTTTGTGGAAGTGTCCCGGCAAGCGATAATGAAATGAGATAAGTGTCTTTTAGGGCAACCTCCCCCATCAAACATAGAAAATGGTGGGATTTGGTACCCTGGTGGATAAGGAACCGTGTCATGATATGTAGGATATGGACTGGCTGGATTGTTCCTGCATTCTTTGGGTTTTTAAAAAGGAGTTTTTCATCCAATTTTTCCTTAGTGACAAACTGTGCGGAAGTAGATGGACCTGACTGAGCAAGCGGAGGTGCTGTTGCTTGTGCAGCTGGAACATAAGGCTGAAAAGCGGGAGGTGCAGAAGTTGAAGGAGTTGAAGCAGCTATCAGTGCTTCCAGAGCAGCCAACTCAGCTCTTTTTTATGCCAAAATTTCAGGAGGCCGATAGGCTGCATTTCATTGGGTTTTGGGGGCTTCAATCTCGGCGCCCCTTTGTGCTAGAATCTCATTTTGTCGGGCCAAGGCTTCCCTAATTTCCGCCAGTTGTTCTTCCACTGTCTGTACGACGGAAAGGACTGGAGATGAATCGGTCGTAGTCATTGCGGGTAATATAACTAGCCTACGTTGTGAAGGGAATGAGCTAGCTGAAGCTTCTGACGATTCTGACTGAGACCTCGGTGAGGAGACTGAGTACTCTTCCGACGGAACCGGACTCCGACTCCTTTGGGGAGAATTTTTTATATGGATCAATTGAGGCTCTTAGCCTGGAATTCTTTAAGGATGCAGGATCACTTCCTTCCGGGTGGATTTTGGTTTGAAGATTTTGATTTTCGGTGGCAAAGGCATTTGAGCCGAGGCTTTCCCCTGGGAAGCGAGTGACCCGCGAAGGCAAATCTTCAGTGACTTGGGCTGATGAAATTGGATCATGGCAAGATTGTTTAGATAAAGGAGAAGGCTCGTCTTGTTGCTCCCCCTGGGATTAGTGATAGAAGTTACATAAGAGGTGATTCTATTCGCCCCATGCCTACGCCTTCTAGGGCGATATTTGTTTGTAGACCTCCTGGGAGTCTTCTCGTCGTTGGACCCTCTTTTTCTTTCTTTTGGAACTGCCCGAGCTAGATGACAAAGCTGAGCTGGAAGGTACTTTTTTGATGCTATCGAAGCACCTCGCAATCTTTTCTTCTGTTGCTGGGAAAGTCTTCCTCGGAATGTAAGTCAAAGCCTTGAAGGAGTTGTCCTCCCCAACCCAATCTGACTCTGGTAAAAAAACCTTTCTTATTACATTGTGGCCTTGAGGATAGATATTATCTGAAGAGTGAGTGCTGGCCGGAATCACAGCCATTTTCCCTCGAAGAGAGGATAACACTCCGGGGAACAAGCCTGAGTACTGATGCAAGCTGTCTATCATTAGATTGTTCTTTTGGTTTTTTAAGGGCCGGAGCCTTTGATGAGCAAGAAAGAAGCCAATGTTGTAATTCTTGAGGATGATTCTTTGAAGCAATAGTTCCATAAGCAAGTTTCAAGCTCCGAAGAAGAGTGAAACTGACCCACTTTCATTGACCAGTAAGTTATAGCTGTCAGGTTCGCGGAATGACCGATGGAACCAACTGAATCCACTCTCGTGACATGATCGAAGTTCGATCCATCACTTTGGGGAAAGAGATGAGACGGTCTACCCGTCTTTACACATACGAGGAATCACTCACTGACAGACAAGAGGTCGACAACGTGAGCTTTACTGCCTGGCTTTCGGCTTTCTTGATCCAACAGCAACCCTAGAGAGTTAGGTCTCTCTTCTTTAGAGAAGAAAATCCGAAGCATTACGAGATCAAAAGAAAGAGCTCGGAAAGAGTAAATAAGCTCTACGTGAAGAGAATGGTGGAAACCTGCGCGCAAACATCATTCTCTCCTAGGATGCATCATGGGAAAATCTCAAGACGATATAGTGATGCCGCTTACCCTACTACTAAGATTAGGCTTAGTAGAGTAGGATTCTTAAAATCTCTACCATTGTGAGCTTTCGGAATATGAGACTTACCCAACCCAATCGTGTCACTAGAGCCAGGATAGGGATAGGATTTCAAGGATCTTGCTTAGAAAGCTCTTCTGATTCTCATCCAATGACTCTTGTCCATGCTTAGAAGAGTCATCTAGTGATGATGAAATCGACTCACAAGGGTCACCTTCCTCTGATGACAGCTCCAAGATGATCGCTATGATGGGATTCAAGCCAGGCTTCCTCAACAGCGATGCATCTACTACAGAAGCAAGTTCCTACTGAGTACTTTGCTTCTATGAAAGGAGTAGATGAACTCATGCAAGCGCAAGGGCGAGCTATCAAACCATTATCCCTGGCGGACCTTGAACTCAAACTTCTAGAAGTCAAAAACGAATGCGCTGATCAACGCCGGTTTCTCATGGAACTATACTCCTTGTGTGAGGACAATCGTCGTCTTTGGCGACACTCTACTTCGCATCGACGGCACCGACGTCAAAATCATCCTACTTGGAATTCTTTTATATGGAAAAACTTTCTGATAAGGAAAGAATACATGCGGAATCATCTACGCCTATTCAGCGAGCTATTCCTTAGGAAGAAGATGAAAGACTGTTTGAAAATCATCTATCACAACGATGGATGGATCGTACAAGTAGATGTCAAGATACGAGGACGCCGGTTCAAGAATTGTCGAACACTCGTCGGACCAGGATGAAAACCGGGTTCCAAACCTCTTTATGTTCGAAGTTGAAAACCATATGTGATGATCTTACGGCCATTCAGAAGCCCGTTTCTGATGAAGATAAGGTCTTTGTTTTGGCTCTCTAATGGACTTGGGCTTAGAAACGAAGGATTCATGACTTCTATGCTCTCAAAAACCCAAAAACTATAGCCAGTAAGCCAGCCTTTCAGCTGCATTAAGGAACTCCAGCACTGGACTGGAGCACTCAAGCAGATAAGGCAAGCCTTTTATTTAAAAGTAAAGTAAGCTCAAGCAAGCTAGATAGCGTAGTAGCATACAGAGCCATGTGTCTCGAAGGAGGCAAAGCCCCATTCTCCCACGACACGATATATATGGCTAAGAACTCCACGCTTAGTTCGTTTTATCTTCTTTGGGGTACGGGGGGTATGAATCCATGAACCCGATCAATGCCGAATGTCTCTATTAGTTTAGTGTCCCAGTCACCTTCCAACCCGAGTGAAAGCAATTGATTGGATTGATTCAGCTGACCCATCACCTGCCCGGTCTAAGCTATAGTTGAACCAATTTCTTTGGAAGTGATTTTTCCCTAAACCTAAAGCATCCGAGCTAATTGGAGATAGGTGCGTCCAAGTCCTTTCTTTCTTATTCATTCATTATTTTTTTTGCTTGGCTGGCCTAACGTGATCAATGAGATTACGTTTATAGCGCATGTTCCGATTCCAGTATGAAGTATGCCCTTGTTGGTTCACGAGCTCTTGCTTTAGTTCTTTTCATTTCGTATATAGTGATGAAGCGAGGTCCTTTTCTTTTAGGTCTTGGACCATGCGCCTATCGTGAAGGGTTTTTTCCTTAAGCCGTATTTAGAGGGCAATCGACTGATAAACTAAACCCCTGGATTTACCGCTGCTGGTGTTAGATTGGAGATTCTTCGAATGCCCCTTTTAGAGGGCAATGAGATCCAAATCTAGCTTTCGAATGTACCTTGCTACTCCTATACTTGTTTATCCGTTGCTGGGCGTAGGCCTCTTATTTATTATCACCCGAGGCCTGAGGCCGCTCACGCACGCATGCATCGCAGCTGTCAGCATTTGGGAAAAAGGTTCTTACCCATCTGTATAAGTAAGTATACGTTGCCATTAGTTCTTTGACTTTTTAGAAGCGATGTTCTGTCATTCCCAATTGATCGATATTCGCCCTTGTTCGTTTGTGATGCCCCGTTGGATTTTTCCAAGAAATGGAGTGAAGGCATTAGCTTACTCTAAGGTAGTGTAGATAAGCTAATGTATATTTAGTGTGCACAAGCGTCTGCCTCTTCTTTTGTTTTGGTCTTCGCTTGTGTTATTACTTATATGTTTCGATATGTGAGTAGAAGCGCTTTATTCCCATTTTTTGATGTGATTCATAACTAAATGACCCACCCGTGCGTGAACCTGCGAAGACAGGCAAAGGTTCCAGGACGGTTTTAACAGCATCGTAGCGCTTGATATGGCGTCTTGGTACTTGCCCGCATCAGAGCAAGCATAGGTGGAGACAGCAGAGTCAAAGGTAACATATAGCGCTCCCACTGATCGCCCTCCAAACAAAACAACCTGATCTGTGTAGGCCAGAAGCCAGCAAAAAAGGAAGTTTTCTAGCCTTATATATAATTATAACTTTGTAGTTGCCCTTTACTTGATATGGGTGCTTGCTGGAAAAGAAAGCCGGATGAAGGATCAAGCCTTTCGAAAATAAGATTAAGATAGTGTGAAATTCACCTTATCTCTTCCGAAGGTGATTCAAGGGGAGGGTTAACAAACACTTACAAAATTTCCCCTGGAGTCCGGTAGGTCCTTGTAAGGCGAGTTGACTCGACCGATAGGTTGAGGGAGTCAGTCGGGTCTGGTTTTTCTTCCTAAGAGGTATGAGAACTTCCCCTTCCAAATCAATGCTTGCATCCGGAAATAAATAAATAAATGGGCGAGAGATGGACGAAAGCCCTTGAAAGTGGAACTGATTCTTATCTGGTTGTTCAAAACCTGCCTACTTTTGATGACATGAGATTCAAGACCCCCTTAAAGTAAAGGCAGCTGATCCCGATTTCCTTGATCCTTCATCTGGCTGGACTGTCGATAGAGTAAGCTGGATGTGCTATTCGATCTTGTAAACCACGAAAGCTCGAGAAAGAGAATGTCCTCTCAAGGCGGATCTTTCAACCGCCTCCTTGAAAGCCGACGCCTGGATCGCCTGACATTCCTCTAGTTAACACCTGTCGCGGGGTAGGGAGGTCCCTCTAGTTCAGAACCTTTCTCTTTACCTCCCCTTCCCCTTACTGGTACCCCAAGACCTACTCTTTTGCTCACATCCAAAGTGGAATACTTTACCTTTTCTTCTTGCAACATCGAAGTATTCCCCCCAAAAAGGCTACAGAAGGCTGATCTTTGGGCATGAAAACACGAGTTTCGGCGAGCTCAGGTATCAACTTTGAGAGACTTTCAGAGGCCTTAGGTCTTATCGAATCGTCTGTTGCAAGAATACGGGGTTACAAAAGTAGGCATAGAGTTGTAGTAGCGGTCCTTACTTTTGCGCATAGCCATTCTGTCTGTTCTGTCTATTAGTGGTGAAAGCGGAATCACAATCCAAACTGTCGAATGATTGCTAATCCTCTTTGATTGTTTCCTCGAGATTTTTGGATGAAAGTCAATTACCTGTTGGCGAATCATCCTCAATATTCTTTCTTGCGCATTGTCTTCCTCCAACACCGGTTACTGATTCAACGGCAGTTACGGATGAATATAAGACCAACAGCTTATTCTCATACTCCACCGCCGGGTATTCCAGCAACAGGAAATCCTGTAATGCACGAATACTAATGCAATAAAAACAAAAATAAGACTTTAGCTTATAGCACCAGCTATTCGTCGAGGTTTGCAATAGCATTCCTTTATTGCAAAGAGCTCCAAGGCAAATCCCACTAAGAGCAGATTCTATCACAGCTAATGAGTGCGCAACAGCTGATTCAATTGCGAAGAGCGCATTCTGCCCAGAAATCCCATTCGATGCTTATTTTAGTATAGGATGAATCTTCTTCACTGACTTCACCACCACCACCGCTTACGGCTATTTGAATAACGGTTATTTCATTCACCGGGTATGAACCAAAAGAAAGAGCTCCAACGGCTAAAAGACTTGCAGCTCCTTCCATTTCTATAGTAATAAGAGAGGGGGGGGGGGCGAGGTATGTCCAATGCTATCCTCTCCAAGCTCTAGGCGGCTATCTTCTCCAAAAGAGGTAGATCTTCTTCTTGATCAATATTGACTTGCATATTGGTATCATTGCTTGGTAGAAGTATCATCATAATCAGCCACTCGAGAGGTTTTTGTCCGGCTTGAAGAGTAACTGTCTTTCCTTGGGATTAGCCGTTTGGGAGACAACACCTATGGAGAGTGATGCCCCAGAATTAACAGAGTGTGAGACGGGACTTTTGCCCTAGCTTAGAGTGAAGACTCATCTTATCCCCTTTTTGGAAGTGTCTCCGCATTATCTGTCATTTGCCCTTCCCTCTGATCTGGTTGTGAGCTAAACCCATCTAGGACCACTTCTTGGGATGGTTTTCTGTCTCCATCTCTCCCTTTGTACAGAGTCTCCCTGTCCCTTTGCAGATAAGATCTTAATATCCCTCTTTTTCTACATATGCGGTGGCGGGCGGAGCGCTTTATATGACCGGCGGCGGCTTGCTTTCAACAGAAAAAGCAGAACTAGAATCGTTGGGTGGCTTTCCCACGCTTGCTTCCACTAAACGATAAGAAAAGTAGAAGATGGGGGCTTTCCTTCTAAGAACAAGGATCCTCTTCCTTCCCGTCGCTGACTTGGTTGGAACTACAGGCTTTTGAAGGACTGGCTTGGAAACACTACTACTCTAAATAAGAGAAGATGTAGGGCCAACTAAACTAATAAGAAAACTAACTACTAGAACTCGAAAGCGTTGCAACTTAGAACACTCAAAGCTACGGGAATGCTTCCACAACCGAATCACCACTCGATCAACGAAGAAAGACAAATCAGGCACAGAGCATATTTTGGATAGCTACACAGGACTAAAAGGACTAGAGGAAGATAGTAGACGTCCACAATGACCAGATCCACCACACTGAGAACAAGAGCAAGCCATAGGCCAGTGGCGATACAAGCAAAAATTTCCTTACTTCAACAACTGGGTAGGAAGACGGACATACTGGATTACTTTACGGACATAGGGTTACGTACTGGACTAGACAGATTAAACTGGCAAGCATAGAATGCTCAGAGACATTAGGCTTTTGAGGAGTCAAAATCAAGCAAAGAAGAAAGTGTTTGACAGCCTTCCTGACCAGAAAGAATGGTAGACTGAACTCAATCAACAAGCGGAGAAACTGAAATCACTTCAACTGAGGGACCGAATGCAAAAGTTGGTCAGAGGATTGATTCCCCGCGGCTTAGACCAAAAAAGGTAGGGGAAAGGGCTAGCCTAGACCTAAAAAGAGGGGGAAAAAGAACTGACTGGACTGTCTACGTGCTAGACGGATTAAGAGAAAAAGAAAGAGCATTTATCATCCTTTCTCAAAAAGCAACATACCCAGTTTCTCCAGAACCAGAAGGAAACCCCCAACCCTGATCTGACTGACAGCTAAAGGTAGGTAGCCGACTAAGGTCGACGAGTCTCGAGCTCTAGACGAAACGAAGTCAAGCAAGAGTACTATAGCCCTGAGTGACTATGGCTACCTGAACTGAAGGAGTTCCCACAAGATCTGTGAATGTCAACTTCACTCTAAGGGAGGCGCTGGTACGCTGCTCGCCAATACCTCCACTCGCCTCTGTTATATATAGGACTACACTAGCTTATAGGCTCGTTCATCAATTCACTCGCTAGGGAGGGATACGGAGGGACTATAACGAACTACGTGAGAGAAGGAACAGATTCTGTCTATACCTGAGACGGGAACAAGCCTAAGGGCCCTTCTTTCTATCAAGCAGAAGGAAGAAAAGAAAGAAGCATCACGATAAGGGAAAACGAAAAAGCCTAACCTAAAAGGGTCCTCTGTTATAGCACTCAAAAGGCTAGAGGTTCGTTCTTCTTTGATCTCGAAACAACGTTCATTCATGAACGGTGGATACACGTTCCGTGCCACATGTCTGCCTATAAGGCTTGTCTCGTTTTCCCTGTGTAGGCAGCTCGTTATAAGTACTATTGATAACGGAGGGGCACCTAGTAGTAGTTTTGTGGATTCATTGAATCTTTCCTTCTTTCTCTTCGTTCCGGTAGCTAATTAGTAAGTCGGTATTCATCCGTCAATCCGTACTCGGAACGTCGAGTGTTTGAATCCCAGATCCCTCCTACCCGCCTTAGCCCCTTCCCTTCGAATAGTCTGGTAGCTAGTACAGTTCTCTCGCCTGTGGTGTGGAGGATACGGAGTTAATGGAACTACTTGAACTCCGCTCCATGTGTCCGTACTCGAAAGAAAAAAAGCCCCTTTATCGAGATAGATGACAAAGAGATCTGAAGCAAGGGATCCCTTCAGCAGTCATCAGAGGAGCTAGTCTTCCTTCCGACCGAAATAGTCAGTAGCTCTTTTTTGACTCTAATCTAGTCCAGAGGTTCAAACAAGTGGCATTAACTATCTATCAAAGCAAACAAAGAAAGGTAATGGTTGTGCTCTCAGTTGAATTCACTAAAAAAAAAATGTGAGTGAATACCGTCATGAAATTCTTTCTTGCTTACAAGCACCAGCCTAACGGTATTTTGTACAGTGCCTTCGTACTAGGGGGCTTGCCTCCTCCTTCCCCCTTTTAAGAATAAGAAAAAGTACTCATGCCTTCGTTCCGTGCGACTCCACTCGTTCGTAAGCCCCTTTAGAGATAGGGGTGGAACGATCTTCATTCTCGGCTTGAGTCAGTGGCCCCCCGGCGGAGGGGGATCGAGGGGGGAGGGGAGGGGAATATGCATATCCTCAAGTCCTATAGCAAGTTTACAAAGTGATTGATACCATGGGGGGAGATTAAGATCCACTAGAAGCAGAGTTACCAGATACGAATACAGTTGGAGAGAAATATTGAAAGCCAAAAGCTGTGGCTAGAGCAAGGGTAGGAAAGGCAGCACCAACCAATTGTAAACCCGGTCAATCAAAGCAAAGGTAGCATTAGGGGGGGAACCGTCCAGAAAGATTCTTTTGGATTGTTAGGAGAGCTCTGGTCGTCGAACTCCGGTGGAACGCCCATTGAACACCCATGCAACTCCCAATAAATGCCAATGAACTCTTTCTTCTTAGTGCGTGTTTTGTAAATTGTACACCCCGCCTTACGCCTAAATTTCAATACCCACCTGCTAAACAAGTATATCGCAACGCAAATCTCTTTGGAGAAACTTCCAGAGCAAACACCAATAGCAGCTGCATCTTGTTTAGCAATCCAACAAAAAGTCGGGGACTTTTGAAAGTTCCCCGCCAAGCCCGCGTACCAGAGCGCTCTAATAAGTCAAATAAAGTTTGCATTCATTCCTTCATTTATACTTTGAATCACCCTGTCTTTGAAGCTTCTCGCTAAAAGTCGTTCGACGTGGGGAGGTGGGCGCTGGTTGTCTAGACCAGCGATCGTAAACCCTTAATTGGCATGGTTAACCGATTATAGAGTGCGAGACCCGAGGTAATCCTCGGAATACAGTAGAATAACTGCCTCCATGGACGCCTCTGCGGACACAGTAAACCCCTAGAATCTCCAAAGGAGCTCAGGTGTGCTCGGGGTGGAAAACATGAAACCGGATGGTGCCGAACCTTCCTTTACTAAAAAAGGCTCTCTTGCCCACCTTCATGCCCTCTTTCGAATGTCTTTTCTAAACTAGATATATGCCTGCGTTGACATCCAAAGTCGAATCCACGTAATGCTTGAAAAAGAAGAAATTCTGATGGTCTTGCCCCCTAGCGGGCATGGTGAATACTCGAGGAAGCCTGAATCAGTTCTAGGTGAAGATTTTCGGCTGTCACATCTGTATTCGGCCAATCATATTCTGGTAAGACTTGGCGCGACAGCTCGAAGATAGAGTGATTCGACTGTGTTGAATGCTAGTAAGGGATACAGGGGAAGACGGCAGAAGAGGCGTCCCTTTTCTTTCGGTCAAGTACGAAGGTCGGCCAACATTACAATTCAACCAAAGATAATAAATAAACAAAAAGTCGGAAACTTCATGTCATGGCCGTGCTTCAAATGAAATATTGTAAGCCGTTCTCGATCTATTCTATCAACTAAGACTGATCGAAGGCCGTCCGTCGGACCCGACGATACAGGTCACCGGCACCTCTAGTTAAGCTGTCTCAATGCGTTTTGGCTCATCTAAAGTCAAACAAATTTCATACCCGACGAATTCAAAGTTTATGTAAATAATATTGTCAGTCATGTAATGGGGGATGAGGGCCCTGCGCGATCGTACCCCGCAAAAAAAAGACTTGTAATATGGTTAAAGTGTCTGAAGTCCCCGAGTCGTCGGGATCGGATTCCGACACCCGGGCCAACCCACCAAACCCCGATATACATACTGTTGGTTAGGGGACCCGGTCTGGTCGGAAATTCCATCGTAACTACGACCCGACTCGCCCCAAACCTGCGGATCCGCAACCCCCTACGAAGAATAAAGACCTGTCCGGCTTAGAAGAGCCTTTGGATTACGACCTGGTCGCACAATTGGCAAACGTACCGGCTTGCATAACAATGTATGACCTTTGACGTCTGTCGCCAGAGATAAGGAAGGCAATAATCAAAGCATTCACTGAAGCCGAGAGATATGCGCCCCATGTCAATCGAGTGGAGGTTGAAGAACCTTTGAAGTGCAAGAAATGTACCGCCGTGCAGGAAGCGGCGATAGCAAACGTTATCTTCACTCAGGACGATATGCTCTTCGGAGACATGAAGCCCAATCAATCTCTCTACCTTTCAGGGTACATTGCGGACGTAAAAGTGCAGCGAATCCAGGTCAATCCGGGGTCGGCAGTTAACGTTATGCCGTTCCGCACTCTCGCCTACCTAGGCATTCCGCCCAGGAAATCCACACCAAGACTCTAATCCAAGGGTACAATGCTAAAGCACAAAAGGCTCTTGGGAAAATTCGCCTGAAGTTTCAGGTTGAAAAACTCAAGACAGAGATCACTTGTTACGTCATTGATAACGAGACCTCTTTAAGTCTTCTCGGCCATGCATCCATGACAACCGGATAGTACCGTCCACCCTTCATCAATGCCTCAAGTACGTAGACATTTAGAGACAGACAAGTGTGAAGAGCAGGGTGTTCGCTGATCGGAAACCCTTAATTGGGCTTGAAGCATACTGCGCCGACGCAAAAATGTACGTAGATGTCCCTTTTGATAATGAAGAAGAAGATTCCAAGACCGACACGATTATAAAAGAAAGCACCAAGGCAACAGCAAGAGCACTCGGAAACCTGAGTGTCTAAAGTCAAATACATTATCCAGACTCACGATGACATAATAAGAGTCCCGAAGGCTAAGCCGAAGAAGTTCGTCGTCAACGTAATCGTGATTGAAGATGGGGTCTCGCATAACGAAGCAGAGAGACTAAGGAGAGTGGTACGTGCGGCTTAAACACTCCCAAAAGTACACTAGACATCAGCCATACAAGAACCCGGGGGGCAATCTTCATCGTCCCTGCTCGAGGCAAGGAAGAAAAACCAATTGTCTTCTTCAGAACCGCTGACACTCCGTTCCGGCCTAAGACTGGAGCAATCAGCTTACAAGGGAGACCCTGCTTAACCGGCTTCGGGCCAATCCCAAGGAGCATGATGTTTAACATGGGTATGACTTTATGTATCTCACTGGGCTAAAAGAAGGAAAGGGCATCCCTTTGCCCAAAAAACCGTACATGAGGAAGGATCAAGCCTTAGCAGCCGCCGTGGACGGATACATAGACATTTCACCCTATGGACTGGGGTATATGCCTCGGCTTCCCTCGCATCCAATCGGGCATACGGCATTTGTGGCGGTCGGGCGGAGATCTATTTTCTGTAGCGGGAGGGAGGAAATCAAGCCCTTACTAGATAGTCCGAGGCAACGGTTTACGACATCAGCATAAAAGGGAAATGGGAAGGTGGGATCATAGGATCCCCACTACCTATGGAAAGCTATTAAACCTTTATCCTTATCGGCTGCCCCTGCTTCTCGTACTTCCCAGATGCCTTTTGAAACTCCTTATCAAAGAATGCAAATGAATACAGTAGGTATGATCCCATGTCAAACTTGGAGGAAAAATGGCCATTCGGCTGATTGGTATCTCCTCTCTTGTCCCTAAATGCTCTTGCAACTTCCCTAACTGTTTGCCCATCGGCTCGTGAGTCCAAATTCACAGATTTGTTGTTTTTGAACCCCGGAAAACATCCATTCCCTTCAGACTTCCCAGCTCTCCTCCCAACCGACCGACGTATAGGTGGAACCCCTCTTTCCCATACAGATAAAGGTTCTATTCCCTCTGTGTCCCAATACCTTAAACTTCCCTCCGAAAGAAAATGCTAATGCCAATTAGACTTTCTAGCTAATGTAGTTGAATGAGAAAGCCTCTCTGTTAAGGCTCGCCATGGATCTAAGCGGATTGAAAAGTTAAGAAAAGACTCTCTGCAGGCCAACGAAAGCTGCAAACTAAGGCTCAGAAAAGTCGTGCAATCTAAAGAATAAAGAGTCAAAAAGAATCTAATGGATCGAATCTTTTCGTGGGGGGCTTTTGATTATTTAATTCAAAAAAGTAATTCGTACCGGTACCGCACTCTTTCAATCAAAGACCGCTGGCAGATCTTGGTAATTATAACTGGCGCATCTGTCCTTTGCACCTCTCTATATGTATGTGCTTTAGCCCTGATTGCGTAATTTTTTACAGAAAGCGAAATCGATTCGTCTTGCTTATGTGCTTGCTCATTGGATTGAGTGTGTGGTAGATGCTTTTTACCGAACCGCTCTTTGCTTTAAAATATGCTGTTATATTCTATTGATTATAGAAGTTAACATTATTCAGGAAACAGCGATTTCGTTAGTGTTTCGTGAAAAAAGGACCCGAAAGCAAAAGATTGAACAAAAGATTGACTATTTAACAAGCAAGCACGAAAATCAAAATTTGATTATTTATTATTATAGTAATAATAGTAACGGTCCAGTACATTGAAAGTGCCTATGTATAAAGATCCTTTATACAAAAAAAACAACATTAATAGCGGATTCGGAATTGTAATTGTAACCCCCCATTGTTCTATCCCCGATTCATAACTAAAGCATGCAGCCGATAATGGATCAAAATATCTAGAAAGTGTGCAGTGAGGGAACGCGCAACTGATTGAGCTGCGCGAAAGCCGTTGCGCGTTAGGAGCGCATCCGTTTTCTTGCTAGGGAGTCAGTCTTTTATCAAAGGATACTAAGGGCCATTAGGAACCAAGATCTAAGCCTATATATAATAACATTCGGATGTTGTTGAAAATGGAAATAGTTTCTTTATTCATTCCTGTTATGCGAACATGGTGGCCCTAAAATACCTTCTGCGCTATCTTGAAAGGCGAAAAATTCAAATTTGGAGACCGCGACCCATCACTACGCACTTTCTCACTGATTTAGTGAGATAAGTGTTCTATTTTCCTCCACAAGACTCTTGATGTTTTTTCAGGGCTTGGGTTCGAGAACATAATTTTAAGAAATCAGGGTCGAAGTTTAGACCGCTCACAGTAGTTCTACCTATATAAAAAATCATCAGAGAGGAGACAACCCTTTTATGATTCCAGCCGAGAAGACTAGTAAAAGGAAGGATCAAGAATGTCATATATTTTAGGAGCTAGATTAGTTGCCAATGAACAAGTCAGAATTGCCTTAACAAAAATTGATGGAATTGGACCTAAAAAAGCCATTCTGGTTCGTTATCGATTAGGTATCAGTGGAAACATAAAGATAAAAGAGTTAACTAAGTATCAGATCGACCAAATTGAACAAATGATAGGTCAAGATCATGTTGTTCATTGGGAATTGAAGAGGGGAGAACGAGCAGACATCGAACGATTCATTTCTATTTCTTGTTATCGTGGAATTCGTCATCAAGATGGATTGCCCTTACGCGGTCAACGAACTCATACTAATGCTAGGACTTGTCGCAAGCAAATTCGGAAATGAAAGAAGTCTACCGAAAGCCCTTGGTACTTGTCTGATCAATCACACTGATAGCTTCAATAGTTCACTGAATTTTGTTTGACTTTTGATTTTGAATTTAACAGTATACGTATAGTAGGCCTCCTTCGCCACTCCACTAGTGGCTCGGCTTGATCTCGCTCCCTTCGCCCGCCTATCGTATCGGCTCCC